AAACTTACAGCAGCCTGCCAAACAAAAGCTAAGAGAAAAAAAAATAAAGGTATGACTGGCATAACATCTACGATTGGATTCAAAAAAGCATAGGCTTCGGGCAATTTGCCGAAGAAAAAACTACTCGAATAAAGGGGCGAATTAATACAAATACAGATCAAACTAACGATATTAAGCATAACAGACATTTTGTTCTTGGAGATAATTGCATTTTGGTTGCATTTTTGATATAAGGAAAAAGAAGGAAAGTCAATAAGGTAGACAAAAAATCCTTCTTTTTCTTTGAATCCACCCAACCAAAAATCCTCCAATTCTCAAAAGAGAATAGAAGAAACCATACTTTCATACAATATCTTAATTTAATTCTATGTAATGATCAATAAATTCAGTTGAATTCTGTATTTATATGTATCAAAATTAGAGTAGCGGTCTATTCTATTATATTTATTATAGATATAGAAGATCTATATTGTATAGATATGAGATATGGAATTTATCTAGATATTTTTTTGGCTGGAGTTGACAAACAACCAATAAGAATATTATCCTTTCTTAGTGTAGATTAGAAATCTAAATGGGGCGTGGCCAAGTGGTAAGGCAGCGGGTTTTGGTCTCGCTATTCGGAGGTTCGAATCCTTCCGTCCCAGTACGGATCCATTTCTCCATTATTATCATATAAACCCTATACATAATATAAAAAAAGTGGGGGGGTGGATAGCAGTTAATCTATATTATTTTAAACATCTGTGTCTGTTCTAATTTCATTAACAAATTATCAAGTCCCATATTCTATAGTTAGTTATAGTATAGTAGATATAAAACATCTATAACAAACAGTGACAACAGTTTAGTCTATATGATAGATAGGGGAAACCCTACCTATTTTTTTCTATTTTGATTTTCGTAATCTGATTAAAAGAATCAAAATTAAAATATTAACTTACATTATTTTTTTATCCATCTCACCAAAAAAGGAGTTCTTTCTTCTTATTTATTTCTTCGTTTCTTTGGTCTATTTCAAATTTTTATTTGAAATTAGTGACGAGTCAATTCAAAAAGAAAGACTGATCTTCCTATAAAGGAAGGCGATGCTTATTATCCAATTTTCTTCAAATCCAATCAAATTAAAGTGAATTACATAATGATGTTTAATGAAAATAGTTAATTTCATTTAGAAATATTTATTTATTAAAAATAAATATTTTAATGATTCCCTGTACGTGGAATCTGTGAAAAAGTACGAAATCGTTTCATTTTTCTTATTAAATCACTTGAAGATGCAGATTGAAAAACTTATTCGTTTATATAATATTTATATATATTATATATGAAATATATGTAAATATAACATATATATTATCATATATATTATATAGTTATAGATTAGATAGATATCTATATTTATATTATAGACTAAGAATAGATTTCTTTTTTCTTTCTATTATATATATATTTATATATAGTCTGTTAAATATGTTAAAAATGTTGTCTTTGTAAAATTTTTTCAGAAAACTATTGCTTCATGTATCATATATAGAATAAATATAGAATAAAAAGTTTAAATTACGGTGTCTATGGACAGCCGAACCGATGACTATTCATGATTCCATAATTGAATCAATTCCATACCAGTTCCAAATTAGAGGGATCTTATGCTAAAACTTCGTTTGAAACGATGTGATAGAAAGCAACGTGCGACTTGAAGGACACAACCCATTGTGGATTTTTATAGCCACCATTTTCGATTTGTCTAGAAATTTTAGAAATGAGGTGCTCTTGGCTCGACATTGTTTGTTCTGTTACACTTGAACCCTTCGTTTTTTGTCGGGGTTGTAAATAGTCCATGATGGAGCTCCAACCAAAAGTATTAATTCATTTCTCAGAGGCAAGGATCTAGGGTTAATGCTAATTAAATGGAACAACTTCGTAAATATATGGAAAATCGAAAGGATCCAATTTGAGCAAGTTTCCAATTCAAAAGCAAAACTTGTTGAAATTGATCAAAATTTTTGTGTATCATACTAGAATCAACTGTCCATAGGATTCTTTGATATAAAGAAATAAAAAAGGTATGTTGCTGCCATTTTAAAAAGATTAAGAAACACCTAAGTAATGTTTAAACCCAATGATTAAAAATAGGAATTAAAGGGTTTAAAAAAAAGGAAACACCCTTTTAGTTATTAATTCTCTCGATAGTATCAATAACTCGATCCAACTAAAGAATCTAAATATAATTTGAAATAGTTTAACCGGGATAAACAAAAGGGAGTAAAGACTACTCAATAAATCAATAAACGAAATTCACTAAAGATTGTCCTTTGAACTATTTGAGAGTTATCCGACTTGAGTTATGAGTAGGAGCGGTTTCTTTTTCATTTTTCAGGAAGAAAAAGATTGAAATCGTAGTCTAATTTTATAGGAATAGGACTTGTTGTTATTTAATTTATTAGAATTTCATATATAGACAAAACTTCGAATTAAATCATTTTTATCAAGCCGT